AAAAAGATGGAAGAAACAAGTGTTTCCGCGACTCTACCATCCGGCCAATTCTGTTCCACTGAATCCCCCTTTCATGGGGCATGGGCACATATCTTTATGGCTAAGGAATGGGGAATCTTTCTCCTGTTACATGAATCAAATGTTTCATTTCATCCGGGAAAAGCCATCTCTTTCTCAACAATGTCTTTGTAATTTGATCCAATAGCGTTCCGTTAGATAGGAACAGATTTGATAAATACTGATAACTCTCGGATAGAGTATTAGAACGGAAAGATCCATTAGATAATGAACTATTGGTTCTAAACCATCTCTGGCGATGAATCAACAATTCGAAGTGCTTTTCTTGCGTATTCTTGATGAACCAACGTTTATATATAGATGTATAAGGATTTGTTTGGGAAGCAATAAGCCCCTTTGACATCTCTTCATCTGCAAAGAATTCTCGACGTGAAAACACAGAGACAAAGGGCTGATCTTTGAATAGGGAAAAGAATGGATCCGCAGGGTCCCAAATGAATTGGCTTATTCGAAAAAAACCTTGTTCTTTGGAAGATCTATCTCGTGTCTGGTACTGCATGGTTCCACTCTGCAAGAACTCCGAATCATTCTCTTGAAGCTCATCCTCTTTATGAGAAATGATCCGTTTGCCCCGAAATGACCCAGTCCAATAGGGAAATCCCAATTCAGTGGGCCTTTCGATACAATCAAATAGATTGCCACAAGGGCGCCGCCATATTCTAGGAGCCCAAACTATGTGATTGAAGAAATCCTCCTCTATCTGTTGCGGATCGAGGGCCCCTTCTTCAAACCCCGATTCGTATTTTTCATATAGAAATCTCTGATCAACGATAGAACAAGATCCCTTTTGCATCATATCTAACTGATTCCTTGGTTCGGACCGAAGAAGTAATGTCACTCGATTCTTATCAAACTGACTGCAATCTTTTTCTGTCCGTGAGGATCCCGCCAGAGCCAGAGCGCCTTCTACTTCTAATAGTAATAATAGTAATAGGCCATGAACTAGATCAGAATCATTCTCAACGAATCCATAAGAAGTGATCCAATTCTTTTCATTGGGTCTGGATGAAGACCAAAGATCTTGAGCGACCGATCCGGCAGAACAACTCAAAAGATAAAGAAGTATCGTGAATTTCTTCATGCTCGTTCCAAGTTCGAAGTACCATTTGTACAAATAAGAATCCTCTCCCTTACTTGATTTCTTCTTCATATAGATAGATATAGGATCTATGGGGCAATTACTTAGAAGTACATTTTGTGCAACAGCCCTTCCTATCTGATAGAAAAGGATCCCATGATCCTGAACCGATCTTATATGGGATCGAAAATCCCAAGTTTTTCTATGAAGAGCTGATCTAATTGTATTAGTTTCTATAATGGATTTCTTCTGTGTAATACTAATTGATAGGGCCTCGTTGATAAGTGCTACAAGATCTCGCGCATTGGAACCCATGGTTATGGACCCGAATCCGTTAGTATGGAACATCCTCTTTTCCAAGTGAAATCCCCTAGTATATGAAAGAATGAAAAAGTGCTTTCGTTGTTGTGGAAGAAGAAGCCTTCGTATCTTAATGCATGTATTGAATTTATTCGGAGCTATTAGAGCGGGATCCACTTTTTGGGGAATATGAGTCGAAGCAATAACAAGAATCTTTCCAGTGGAACATCTTTCACAATCCCTGGAGAGATAGTTCTCTAATAGACCGAGGGATAAGTAATTCGACTCATTCACATGCAGATCATGAATGTTTGGAATCCATATTATGCAAGGAGACATTGCTTTTGCTAATTCGAATTGAAGGGTGGTGATATCAATATCAAAATGGTCTCTTTTTGGCGTCATATACGTCATATACATAGTTAGCAGCTTCGTATCAATATCAAGGTCATCCTCACTATCATCAATATTGATATCGTCACTATAATCAATATCATCAATAGGATAACTTTTAGGCTTGTCATCCAGGAACTTGTTCGGAAATACCGTAATGAAAGGAACATAGGAGTTTGTCGCTAGGTATTTGACCAAACAGGATCGTCCAGTTCCTATAGAACCTATCACTAAAATACCTCTAGAAGGGGATAGGGCTAAGCGGAGCGAAAAAGGTTTTCCATGAGGAGATGGGGAATCAAAACTATTAGCCCCGCACGAGGTTTGTGAATAAGCGATTGTCTGATAATGAGCAAGGAATATTCGTCTTTCTGCTAAACAGGATCTATTGAACTCATAATTCAATAGATCCTGTTTATGAATGTCAACTAAGTATCGTAAGGAAATTGATCCCGGTTGTTCAATCATTTGATAACCAGAGTCATTCTTTGATAAATGATCACTATGAGTCAGATTCAATAGAATTTGATCAATCCTTTTTTCTGTCGTTAAGGTGGAGAACTGAACCAAGAATTCTCTTTCTTCATCATCAATCGAATCACTGTTCGCGACCCAGAATTCTATTTTCTCATCAATCCAATCACCGTTCACGTTTTTTCTTTTTCTTATCAATGAATAGATCTCTTTACTTGTACGACTTAGATGTCTCGTATTTCTCGAAAAAAGGATTCGATTGATGGGATTTGGTATGATACTTACAAGATCGATGAGATTGATCTTCCAATATTGATTCTTAGAACGTATTGATTTGACCCCATAAGCAAAACCCCGTATTTCTTCCAGAGAATCTCCTAATTGTTCCAGAACAACTAGAAAGAGATTCTTTAACCAGAAAGAATTCAGTTCAGATGTAGGATACCTATCCAGAAGTTTTAGAAATTCCATCATGTATGATGGAATCATCAAAGATTTTATCTTTTCTAACTCTGTCTGTAACTCACTAGAGGCTCGGGAAACAAAGAGAAGATGTATACGAACGAGATATCCAGCAACAAGAAGAAGGAAAAAGATTGAATAGAGGAACTCCCGAGCATTTGTTGATCTCAGATGTGCCCATATCAATGGAATGGGTGACTCATTATTTCGATGAATCCTTTCTTCGGACAGAAGAATATTCTGTAAACATTGACTCGAAATATCACTTATCAGAGTCCATTGTGGAAGAATCTTCTGAGGAATTGGCCGTGATATATCTGATCCATGCATCATATCATGAAAAATGGATACAAATTTTTGACTGATACTTAGTATCGGCAATGGGTCTGAAAGAGTATCTAAAAGGGTGAAATTGAGATATTTGCACCCTGTCGAAGTAAGGAACCATGGCATATATTTTTGGAACAGATTCCATTTTGAGAGATTTGAAAAAGCACTATCTCGTTGAAAGGTTCTATACATCTGCCCTTTCTCAACGCATTTCTTTAGACAAAGACTCCGTTTTTTCCTCTTTCCGGATAGTAAAGACTTCTCAGAACATGGCGTATGAATCAAACCCATGTTTGAATTGAAACTTAGATACTGATGCAAGTTCTTCCCTTCTGAATCAGATAGATTCATATCTGAAAGAGGCTGACAAGAAGTTCTTTCCAAATTGACTCTTTGTTCCTCTGTTAGAGGTATTGCAGAAATGTCTGCGATCGAGTAAATAGCTCTACGAACGAATGGATCGGATCGAATTGGAAAATGGAAATATTTGTACAAGTTATACGTTTCATCACCACTTTGTGGGAAATCCTTAGGTATGAAGATGTCAGATACCTGTGACTCTATTGGTGAAATAGTCTCTCTCTCCAAAAAAAGATCTTTTTTTTTACCGACGCACAAAGAAAAGATTTTGTTGCGAATGGACAAGATATTTAGGAATTGTCCATATGTAAGATCATAATTATTGATACGGGTCTTTTCCACATCAAAGGGGAATCTTTTGTTACAATAGAACCAGAAGTGAGGTGGATCATTCAAGAATCGAAGTCGATTTGCTTTATAAAAAGAAGATATCAATGAACTTCTATGAAATGGTTTCACGGGATTCAGCCAATTGTCTCGATCGTGGGATATCATTGAGAAATAGGAATCCGTGTTATCAAAGGATTTCCTGCGATTCTTTCTAGTATGGAATGAGTCAATCATCCGCTTTGGTATCTTTTTGAACAAAAATGGTAATATTGTTCCTCCATTGATCAATAATTTTGGTCTTTGGGAAGTATCATGATCATCCAATAAGAGGGGTTTCAATTTCTTCAAATGAACGATTTGAACACCTATTGATTCTAACAACTGATTGCAGAGTTGATCATTCGGACCTTTCAATTCATAGATGTGGATCTCGGACCTATGAATGGGGATATTCCCAATACTCACAAAGAAAAAGGGAAGTGACTTGGACAAAAAGAGAAGTGACTTGGACAAAAAGAAACGAAGTGACTTAGAAAAATCTTCTTTGTCGATAGCCTCGGACCAATCAATCAAATATTGATTAATACGTAATCGATCGAACACTACTTGAAAAGGATTCTTCTGTTCAGAAACGAAATTTTCCTGGAAATTTTTGCTCCCATTGGACCTTTTGTATCTATATGCATCAGGATCCCAATTCATGGATCTCTCAGTTCGAGAAATAAGAGAATCAAACCATTTCTTCTGACTCTTTTTCAAATTCGATAAATGTTGGTTGATCGTATATTTCATTATAGTTATATGATTCAGAGTATCATTTCCTATTTGATCCCTTTGAATTCCATATTCGAAGTTACGATCGAATCTATTCAATCGATTCGATACATTTCTTATGTACCCATAGGTGCTATATTGGATTTGAATCAGATTTCGGATCAATCTATATTGATTGACTGCCTCCATTATGTTGTTGCTAGCAAATACCGCTGTTTTGAGTTTGGGATCTTCCAAATCATTCCCGCAGTAGATCCGGACCGATTTTTTTCTGATCCTTCGAGAAAAAGATTCATTCTCCTCATAAAAAAGAGGAGGTAGAACCAAGAAAGATTGATTTTTCAATTCATCTCTGGAGTTGAAAACCTCATTCAAGAATTTTTTTTGATCCAACCCGTAGGAATCAATAGAAAAGGAAAAT